TCATAAAAAAATTTTATTCATTTGAAAAATTGAATGGACTCCGTCGGAAAAGTCAATGACTATTTTTGGGGAATGCTCGAGACGAAAAGGACGTTTTTATCTTACCTTTTAAGAAAAATATGGAAATAGTTACGGGATCATTGTACATGTCAATTTGAATTCGAAATTCCGCGGACAATTCTAGTACAATTAAAAGTGGTCGTTAACTACCTATGCACCTGATCATATATGTATTATCATTATGTATTACAATAAAATGAAGGGGTTTTCAATGCGAAATCTAAAAACATATCTTTCCGTGGCACCGGTACTAAGTGCGCTATGGTTCGCGTCTTTAGCAGGTCTATTGATAGAGATTAATCGTTTTTTCCCAGATGCGTTGACATTCCCCTTTTTTTCATTCTAGTTAGTGACGTGGAAAGGAATAAAGAAGATTAGAACTACAATGAAATATCTGTCACTAATCAAGTCTCCCCCTCTATTTTTCTTTTCTCTATTTCTCTTTTCTTTATTTTTTCTTCTTTTTAGAATAAGGGAGGAAAGAGAAAGAAGAAAAGTGGATTCAACGGCTGTGAGATTCGGATTCAAATTTTAATAATAGAAGAATAGAGGAATGGAAGTAGACTAGAAAATGTGGGTCTAGCGAAAAGTATTATACATGATACTTAAACGAAATCGTGTACTGTGATTTGAAATATCGTTTCGAAATCTTTGGATCTTATTTGAATATATTGATATATTGATTGTAGCAAAATTTTTCATACTGTGAGTTCAAGTTCGCAACTTCTACTTTTTTCTTTCTTCTTCATTTCGAATCGAAAGGAAAAGCGTTGAGTAAATAAAAAATCCAAAGGAGGTTCATGGCCAAGGGTAAGGATATCCGACTAACAGTTATTTTAGAATGTACTACTTGTGTTCGAAAGGGTGTTAATAAGGCATCAAAAGGCATTTCCAGATATATGACTCAAAAGAATCGGCACAATACGCCTAATCGATTGGAATTGAGAAAATTCTGTCCATATTGTTCTAAACATACGATTCACGGGGAGATAACGAAATAGCTCGAACAGGGCACTTGCACCCTACCCAGGAGGGGGAAAAATGCCATGCTAATTATCGCTAAGATAATTTTAATAGAAAGAAAATCCTATTGTTTTTATGTATTCTAATTCATTTTCTAGATCCAACCGAAATAGGATTTTCGGTTTAAAGAAATAAATTAAACAAACCATGGATAAATCCAAGCGACCTTTTCTTAAATCCAAGCGACCTTTGCTTAAATCCAAGCGATCTTTTCGTAGGCGTTTGCCCCCGATCCAATCGGGGGATCGAATTGATTATAGAAACATGAGTTTAATTGGTCGATTTATTAGTGAGCAAGGAAAAATATTATCTAGACGAGTAAATAAATTGACCTTGAAACAACAACGATTAATGACTCTTGCTATAAAACAAGCTCGTATTTTATCTTCGTTACCTTTTATTACTAATGAGAAACAAGGTGAAAGAAACACGTCGACCGCGAGAGTCCGAAAGAAATATAAGTCAGACAGAAAGAAATATAAGTCAGACGGAAAGAAATATAAGTCGACTGTGAGAGACACAAAGAAATAGAAGGTGGCCGTGAGAGACAAAAAAAATAGGCTTACTCTTTCGTCACTTGAATGAAAATTCACACCCAAACTCAAACGAAGATTGATGCTTTGTGCAAAAATCCGACAATCTAGACCGGCTTTGCTTCTCGTTTCATAAGACAAAAACAAATAAAAAATCGGATTCAGAAGTAAAATTCCAAATTTTTGATTGAAAGTGTTGAGTCCTATTTCTTTTTTGATTCATTTTTCTTTTTTGATTCCTTTTGATTCTACTTTCCCGGAGGTCATTCTCCGGGGAACTCTGTTTAAATTACTCCGGCAGATTCCTTCCAATTTACTTTTTTTATGATTTCATTGGAAATTAGATAAAGACAGTTTTTATTTGCTATAGCTATTTGCGCAAGTATTTTACGATTAAGAAGCAACTGTCTTTTGTATAGATCATGAATAAATTTACTATAGGTATAATATACCCATCCGTCACGAATTACTGAATTGATTCGAGTGATCCACAACCGACGAAAATTTCTTTTTTGCCCATTCCTATCCCGATGAGACGAAGCCAAAGCTCTTATGTCTTGTTGAGTCTTTAAAAGACCTCCCCGAAAGCTTGATATAAATGAACGTGCTTTTCTTCTACGTCTCCGCGCTATATATCCCCGTCTAGTTCTGGTCATTGAATATGCATAAATCAAACTTTGTCGAATAACTAATTGATTTCTGTTCTTGCAGTTATTCTTTTTCCGCCTTCCTAGTCTATTAATAACCCAAGGAGTTTTTCCAATGTATAAACGCAAAATTCCAATGGCTTTGGCTACGATAACCTTCCCGACCACGATTTTTTAATTTTTCGAGACCTTTTTTTTACCTTACAATTTGAAATTGAATTCTACTAGGTATTAAAACGAGAATACGAAATATAAATTCTAAAGCAATAGTGGATTCCATCGTTTCTATGGTTACTTCTTAAACGGTGAGGTCTTCTCTATACACCGGAGCCTTTAACTTCATTTAATTAATGTGGGAACTTGTATAGTTCACATTCTTTAGCTCTACCGATGAATTATCCAGTAACTAGGTCTTCACAACGAGATCTACCTATACAGTAACGGTATTTAATTATGAGAGTTGGCTGGATAGCTGACCCTGTTAGTCCGTTCTTGCAAGAGGATGGCCTAATTTTTGAAATTGAAACCAAGAGTTCCTCCGCTTAATGGATAAGCATTTGCTACCACTGGAGAATTCTTAAATTGAGGTGATTAAATTTACACCAAGGGAAACCATAAATTTCCTACACAATGAAAGGCATATGATCCATTTTCGTAGTAAATAGAGTTCATTTTTTCATTCCAGCCTATTCACCGGTACCGACCTTTGAGCCGGGAAACTTGTTCGCTTTCCTTTGTTCTAGCTCATGATCTGAACGAGTCGCACATACAACCTAGTACAAGTTCCTCGACGTTGAGGGCATCTCTTAAGAGCGGGCGATTTTGTCACATGTCTGATTGGCTGTCTTGTCTTTCTAATAAGTTGTTTAATAGTTGGCATGTTGGATCATAGATATAGATATAATTGGATGGTTTAGATCCATCCTAACCGGATTATTCCGACCTAACCGGATTATTCCGAGTCAACTCGGTCGGTAGGGGTAATCTCAAATTAGGGATTTGCGCGAGGCTAGTATCATTTAGGCTCTTCACGCTTTTGAAGCCCTTGAAACCCTACAGAGTCAACAATTCCATAAGCTTTGGCTTCTTCGGGTGATAGAAAAACATCTCTTTCCATGTCTTCGAAGACCATCCAGAAAGGTTTGTTCGATCTTTGTACAAAAACGTTTGTGATCTCTTCACGCAGTTTTAGCACCAAATCGGTGTCCATGAGTACCTCTTCCATGTAGCCTTGAATAAAAGTACTAGTAGGTTGGTGGATCATTACCCTGATGATATAACAAAATAAAAGGTTTTTCTATTGCACATGATGAAGGGAAGATAAAAGAAAGAGAAAAGAATAGAAAGAAAAAAGATAGAATTGAACAACCGTACAGGCATCTTTCTATGCATTGCATACGGCTCTAGAATAAAATTGATCCTTACGCTCCCCAAGGAAAGAGAAAAATAGGATTGATTAGACCCCGATCGGAAAATGATCAAATTACCACCCTTCCTTTCGTGGGAGTTAAAAACTACTATGATGGCTCCGTTGCTTTCTATATTTCTTTTTTGTCTATGATTAAGCAATCCCAAAGTTGCTTTTTATTTGATTAAATAACCTAAGGAAAAAAGAATCTTTTTTTTTCACTAGTTCCGAACATAAATATTATTAAGAGATCTACCGTGTGAAAAAAAGTTTGTGACGCTGAACTGCACTGCCGATAGATAAGAACACATCGGAAATACTTTTTATCTCATACTACTCTCTCGATAAAAAATCTAATGCTTTCGAAAAAAAATTTTTGTATATCGAATTCAAAGTGCCATGCTATTATTACTTTTTTAGTCATATTTCATATGGAGATTCATTTTTCATATGGCGAAGGCATAGTCGTCTTTTTTCTTTCAAATAAAACCTCATTGGCGCCAAGCGTTAGGGAATGCTATACGTTTAGTCTGTGAGCCTCCGGCCAGGACAAAAGCTGCCATTGAAGCCGCTACTCCCAAACAGAGTGTATGTACATCTGGTAGCACAAAATTTATCGCATTATAAACAGCTAGCCCATGCATTACTCCTCCACCCGTAGAGTTTATAAATAAAAATTGCTCTTGGTTACAATCGTCGATATTCAGAAATATCATAAGACCGACAAGGTGATTCGCTGTCTCGGGACTAAGTTCTTTGAATAAAAAAAGTGCTCTTTCGCGATAAAGTCGGTCGATTAGGTTTAAATTGTATTCCGTAGGAACCGTACAGGCGCCGTTTGGCGCATACGGTTCAAAAAAATTTGCAAAAAATCAATGTGTATATTCTAATCCCCTTTCGGATTTCAGAGCATGTTCGTTACTGACTCCTACTTTTTCTTGGATTTTTCAATAAAGATGGGTTTTGATTCCTTTCCTTAGAAAAAAGAATTCATTACACGGATCGAATTCACTTTTCATTGATGTATTCTTTCATCGCGATCCAATCCAAATCACGATGTCATTTTCTTGTTCCAAACTGGGACTCTTTTCTCTTACTCTTTTTAGGTTTCTACTCTACTCCGGGTAAAGATCTGTCCGCCTTCGATTTGCACATATAGGACAAATACTCCCCTTACCACTTCTTTTTTCTCAATCCGTACAGTCCGGCAAATATTTGAGGTCTTTATACATATTACTCGATTGATTAAGAGAACAGTTTAAAATCACTTCTATTTCCAAAGAAGATTTCTTTCGAAAGAGGGATCCCTTTATAAGGAGTAATGGTAGATATATTACCAATTGGTTTTTTTAAACGAAGTCTGGATATTTCAATTTCTTAGTCCAACCGAGCCAGCCATAAATTATTTAAATTAATAATAGTAATTTGAATCCCCTTACAAAAAGGATCTAATTGCACTTCACGCTCCAAATTTTTGATGATCCAATTCATCTTTTTTGGGCGAAATCGAGGATCTCTTGATCGGGGAGAGAAGGGGGAAAGCCCTATGACCCAATAGATCTGCCAAGTCGCACTATAAGTCAACCCAAGTTGCTTCCTCATCTTCGTCGTCAGGAATATCATAAGGTATTTTTGGCACACCAACAGGCATTAAATGAAAGAAAAAATAAAAAAATATTAGACTTTAGAGGCGAAAACGTAATAAGGGTTTTATTTTTTTTCTAATATTGTTTTTTATCAAAAATACATAAAGAAAGACAGAATGAATAAGATCAATTCTTAGAACTAAGCCCCTGTAATCATGAACAAGGATGGGCACATTCGTTTATAGAAAAAGCATCAAGCGGCCCATTGCGTATTGGTACTTATCGAGTATAGAATAAATCTGCTTCTCTTTTTTCCTACGAACGAAATTATTCCATTCTTTCTAATAGAATCAAACAAATTATGAACCCTTGCTCTGAACTAATCGCCCTCTCCTCGGGGGACGTAACATCAGCAGAGTATAGTCGTGTCCAATGCAATAAAGTTACGTAGTGTCTTTTTTCTTTGATAAAGGGGTATTTTCATGGGTTTGCCTTGGTATCGTGTTCATACTATCGTATTGAATGATCCCGGCCGGTTACTTGCTGTTCATATAATGCATACAGCTCTGGTTGCCGGTTGGGCCGGTTCGATGGCTCTGTATGAATTAGCAGTTTTTGATCCTTCTGACCCCGTTCTGGATCCAATGTGGAGACAGGGTATGTTTGTCATACCTTTCATGACGCGTTTAGGAATAATCAATTCATGGGGTGGCTGGGGTATCACAGGAGGGACTATAACATCTCCGGGTATTTGGAGTTACGAAGGTGTCGCTGGAGCGCATATTGTGTTTTCGGGCTTGTGCTTTTTAGCAGCTATCTGGCATTGGGTGTATTGGGATCTAGAAATATTTACTGATGAACGTACAGGAAAACCTTCGTTGGATTTGCCCAAGATCTTTGGAATTCATTTATTTCTCGCGGGGGTGGCTTGCTTTGGTTTTGGTGCATTTCATGTAACAGGCTTGTATGGTCCGGGAATATGGGTGTCCGATCCTTATGGACTAACTGGAAAAGTACAACCGGTAAATCCAGCGTGGGGCGTGGAAGGTTTTGATCCTTTTGTTCCGGGAGGAATAGCCTCTCATCATATTGCGGCTGGGACATTGGGCATATTAGCAGGCCTATTCCATCTTAGCGTCCGACCACCCCAACGGCTATACAAGGGATTGCGCATGGGTAATATCGAAACGGTCCTTTCCAGTAGTATCGCTGCTGTCTTTTTTGCAGCTTTTGTTGTTTCCGGAACTATGTGGTATGGTTCAGCAACTACCCCGATCGAATTGTTTGGACCGACTCGTTATCAATGGGATCAGGGGTACTTCCAACAAGAGATATATCGACGAATTAGTGCGGGGTTAGCCGAAAATCAAAGTTTATCAGAAGCTTGGTCTAAAATTCCTGAAAAATTAGCCTTTTATGATTACATCGGCAATAATCCGGCAAAAGGGGGATTATTCAGGGCGGGTTCAATGGATAATGGGGATGGAATAGCGGTTGGCTGGTTAGGACATCCTATCTTTAGAGATAAAGAAGGTCGTGAACTTTTTGTACGTCGTATGCCCACTTTTTTTGAAACATTTCCGGTCGTTTTGGTAGATGGAGCCGGGATTGTTCGAGCGGATGTTCCTTTTCGAAGAGCCGAATCGAAGTATAGTGTTGAACAAGTCGGTGTAACTGTTGAGTTCTATGGTGGCGAACTCAATGGAGTCAGTTATAATGACCCTGCAACTGTGAAAAAATATGCTAGACGCGCTCAATTGGGTGAAATTTTTGAATTAGATCGGGCTACTTTGAAATCCGACGGTGTTTTTCGTAGCAGTCCAAGGGGTTGGTTTACTTTTGGACATGCTTCATTTGCTTTGCTCTTCTTCTTCGGACACATTTGGCATGGTGCTAGAACCCTGTTCAGAGATGTTTTTGCTGGGATTGACCCAGATTTGGATGCTCAAGTAGAATTTGGAGCCTTCCAAAAACTTGGAGATCCAACTACAAGAAGACAAGTAGTCTGATCCAACCTTCTTTTAATGGCTTTCGAATCTATTTTCTTTTTATGATTTGTTAGTGATTTTGATAGTGATAGAGGGTAGCAGAGAAATCTTGCTTTGACTCCCCGTTTTTGTCTCTTGCTCTTTCGGTAGCCGGGAGATGGTCCCCAATAAAAGAAAGAAAAAACAAATAGGTATGGAAGTTATAATTGTAAATCACGATCGAATCTATGGAAGCATTGGTTTATACATTCCTCTTAGTCTCAACGCTAGGGATCATTTTTTTCGCTATCTTTTTTAGAGAACCGCCTAAAGTTCCAACTAAAAAATGAAAGTCTTTTCATTATCTCGATTTCAATTGAAGTAATGAGCCTCCCAATATTGAGAGGCTCATTACTTCAACTAGTCCCCATGTTCCTCGAACGGATCTCTTAGTTGTTGAGAAGGTTGCCCAAAAGCGGTATATAAGGCGTACCCAGTAAAACTTACAAGTAAACCAGATAGAAAGACGGCGACTAGGGTTGCTGTTTCCATTAGTAGAAAATTTCAAGAACATAACGGATCTATGATAAGATCGTTTATTTACAACGGAAGAGTATACAAAGTCAACAGATCTCAATGACTACAATAGGATTTATGGTTACACAAACTGTTGAGAACGATTCGCGATCCGGTCCAAAACGAACGAATGTGGGCAGTTTATTAAAACCATTGAATTCGGAATATGGTAAAGTCGCTCCGGGGTGGGGAACGACCCCTTTGATGGGTGTCGCAATGGCCTTATTTGCGGTATTTTTATCTATTATTTTGGAGATTTATAATTCTTCCGTTTTATTGGATGGAATTTCAATGAATTAGCTCGATAAGAATTCCAACCTAGCTTTTCAATACCAAATGAATCCTTTAGAGCTCGGATTTTTAGCCTGTTCTCTTTTGGTAGTTCGATCGTGGAATGTTGTTCTGTCTTTCTGGAATATGAGTGTGTGACTTGTTATAATTGATCCTATTGATCGGACAGAGAAGGGGTCTGTCATCTTCAGAGAGACGGTTCTACTTCGTCGGATATTTATTCGAGTATCTGAAACACGGAATATAGGAAATAGATTCCGAACTATTTGAACTATGATTCATACTTAATATTCAGACCTCGCGGCCGGACCCCAAAAAGTTTTTTCAAAGAATTCCAATTGAGAAATCGAAATTTCTTCTTTATAAACACCCATTTATGCTTATTTTGACTCAAAGCCAAAGGTTTCTTTGGATTTTCTTCATTTTATCTATTCGTGAAATAAGTGATGATCCAAGGATTCTTACTCAGGGAATCTTTAGGCTTAGCTTCGTCTTTTTATTGAATCATCGTGGTTCTAGTATGCATCTGAGGTTATAATCGATTCATAGGGTCTTAACAAGAGAATTCCTATTAATAAAAAATACGAAAGAAAACAAATCAGAAAAAAAGCCCACATTCTAACAAAAAATAGGGAAGAGAACATTCAAGAAGCCCGTAAAGATGACGATAAAGACAACGGAGCCGACTTGAGAATTTGGTATTATCACCACAAAGACAAACTTTTGGATTTTTCTTCCTTCGGATCTTCAGAGAAGATTGAATCGGAAATGCAAAAGTTTCAAACTTTCTACCAGTTCCCCTCCAACCGGTTTTGGGTGTTTTTGCTTGAGCTGTACGAGATAAAAGTCTCCTATACGGTTCTTTGAGGGGGAATCGCACCTATCTCAATAAAGTCTATGATTGGTTTGAAGAACGTCTAGAGATTCAGGCGATTGCGGATGATATAACTAGTAAATATGTTCCTCCTCATGTCAACATATTTTATTGTCTAGGAGGAATTACACTGACTTGTTTTTTAGTACAAGTGGCGACAGGATTTGCTATGACTTTTTACTATCGTCCAACCGTTACGGATGCTTTTGCTTCGGTTCAATACATAATGACGGAAGCTAATTTTGGTTGGTTAATCCGATCCGTTCATCGATGGTCGGCAAGTATGATGGTCCTAATGATGATTCTGCATGTATTTCGTGTCTATCTCACCGGTGGATTTAAAAAACCCCGCGAATTAACTTGGGTTACCGGTGTGGTTTTGGCTGTATTGACCGCATCTTTTGGCGTGACTGGTTATTCCTTACCTCGGGACCAAATTGGTTATTGGGCGGTGAAAATTGTAACAGGTGTACCTGAAGCTATTCCTGTAATAGGATCACCTTTGGTAGAATTGTTGCGCGGAAGTGCGAGTGTGGGACAATCCACTTTGACTCGTTTTTATAGTTTACACACTTTTGTATTGCCGCTTCTTACTGCTGTATTTATGTTAATGCACTTCCCAATGATACGTAAACAAGGTATTTCTGGTCCTTTATAGAGAAGCTCTAGCATATAGATAGTTGTAATCCATCATGTCTCGAGTAGGGAAGGAACGATAGTCGTTCATTGCTAGAATACAAGTATGGATTATTGCAAATAATAAGACATGTATTTGGATATGTCCCTTGAACTCCACTGTTTTCAGGAATAGTTGAAGGGAATTTTCCGAAGAGATAATGGATTATGGGAGTGTGTGACTTGAGCTATTGATTGGTCTGTGCAGATATGTGCCTTTATCTATCTGCCGCATTGGCATTCACAACCCAATGTGTCTTTGTTCCAACCATCATGTAAGTCCCCTACAGAAGATAGGCTGGTTCGCTTGACGAGAATCGTTTCTATGATCAGATCCAAATCATGTCGTACATGAAAAGG